GTGTAAACGAAAAGTTTGAGAGTAAGCATTACACAATCTCCAAGATCTTTTTTTGGAAAAAAAAAAATGAGAAAAGAGAATAGATCCTCCATTACCAAAAATTTATTTCATACCTCCAATTAGATATTGCGGGGGATCCTAACCTTAACCTTATTTATAGGGTCTTTCAAAAGGGCAGAATGGGGAATCCGGGGTGAGCCAGATTTGGATTTCTCGAAGCTATCCAACCAAGACTTTCAGACTTTCAATGTTTGAATCGAAGGTTTATAGTATAAGACTAATAAAGCATTAATTTTATTAATTTTCTAGAATAATATTAAGGATCTCATCGAAAACTTACAGCAGCTTGCCAAACGAAGGCTAATAGAAAAAAGAACAAAGGTATGACTGGCATAAGATCTACGATTGGATTCAAAAAAGCGTAGGCCTCGGGCAATTTGGCGAAGAAAAGACTACTCGAATAAAAGGCAGAATTAAGACAAATGCAGATCAAACTAAAGATATTAAGCATAACAGGCGTTTTTTTCTTGGAGCTAATTGCATTTTGATTGAGTTAATGATATAAGGAAAATGAAGTAAAGTAAGGTAGACAAAAATCCTTCTTTTTCTTTGAACCCATCCAATCAAAAATTCCCCAATTCTCAAACAAAGGAGAATAGAAGAAATAATACTTTCATAGAATATCTTAATTAAATTATATGTAATGATCAATGAATTAGGCTGAATTCTATATCTACACGCGTAAAAATCCTAGCAAGAATCTAATCTATTCTATAAAAATTTTATATATAAAATTGCCCTGTAATTGACCAAGACCCAATACTAATATTATTCTTTATTAGTGTAGAATGGAAATATAGATGGGGCGTGGCCAAGTGGTAAGGCAACGGGTTTTGGTCCCGGTATTCGGAGGTTCGAATCCTTTCGTCCCAGGTAGATACATTGTATCAGAGTAAAAGTTTATTTTGAAAGTAACGTTATGTTTAAATGCCTAATATTCGATAGAATGTCATTCTTGTTTCTTTTATAATTTTGAATGATTCTTTTATGAATCATATCTTTGTTTTTCACAACATACAGATATTACTAAATATATTTGTTTGTCATCAAGATATGATGGGAACATAGGTCACACCCTAGTTGAATTCAACTAATTGAAAAATAAAGTATTGGCGTATTTTTCATCATATGTTCATTCCATTCATATTGAAGAGGTTTATAGTTACTTAATTTGAAGAAAAAACCTTACGTCTCATATCTTTTTAAATTTTCAACGATACATTTTATTTTAAATTACACTAAGAAAGAGCACTTCTTTCCTATATACTATATCTTAATCCATTCAAATTAAACTTACAAAAATGGGGTAGCCAAATTATTAGGATCTCTTTATTCTAAACAAGAGGGGGTTATTACATTCAATTAATGGGATTAAGTCTCTTAAGACAAGACTGGGTTTGGGTAAACTAAAAAATTAGGAGCAAGCGCCGAATCTGGACTTGTTTGTCTTTGTCCCTAGAGAGTATCCTTTCCCCAAAAGGTATCCTTTTTTATTTTTGTTCTGATTCAGCATTCCCAGAGAGTCATGGGATAGATAGTTCTTAATTAGTAACAGTAACAGGAGGTCTTCATTTAAATATATGTATATCTGTGTATGTCCGAATCTCATTAATAACGAATCAAGTTACATATGTAACGGATCCATAATAAAGACTGTAGTTCAGTCTATCTCATAGGTACGAAAAACCACTAATTCGTTCATCTTATCTTATTAATAAAATTCGAATCGAAAGAACAAGTACTTAAATATTCTCTTCGATCGGTCTTTTTTATCTATCTCACACAAAAAAATAAAAATGGTTTTTTTTTTTTAATCCATTTATCTGCTTTAAATCGTTGATGGTTCAATTCGAAAAGAAACAGATATTTTAATTTTTTTAATAAAAAGTAAAGTTAAAGTGTTGCATTCATACAATAACATACAATAATAGGTGGGGTCTTGCTAAGATTGCTTAAAAAAAAATTTTGCCATCTTTGTATAGAAGAAAAAGGGTATAGATTAATATGTTTATGTATCGACGGAACCAATGACTATTCATGATTCCATAATTGAATCAATTCCATATGGGTTCCAAATTAGAGGAATTTTTTGTTATGGTAAAACTTCGTTTGAAACGCTGTGGTAGAAAGCAACGTGCGACTTGAAGGACACGATCCGGTGTGGATTTTTATTCTTACATCCGCCATCTTTTCTATGAATGAAGGTGCTCTTGACCCGACATCTGTTCTGTTTTCACTAGAATCCTTTTTTTGTTAGGTTGTAATGAATATAGTACATGATGGAGCTCGGGTAGAAAGTATGGATTCATCTTTCAGGGGGCAAGAATCTAGGGTTAATACCAATCAATAAATTGGAACAACTTTGTAAGTATATCAATATAGAAATTGAAAGGATCCGATTCAGTCAAGTTTTTAATTCAAAAGTAAAATTTGTTGAAATTGAGAAAAGTCTTTCGATTCAAAGTGTATCACGCGGGAATCGAGCGTTTATATGATTCTTTGATTTGATAGAAAGAAATCACAAAAGGGGTATGTTGCTGCCATTTTGTAAGGATTAAGAAGCACCGAAGTAATGTCTAAACCCACTGATTTAAAACAAAAAAAAAAGGATCCCAGAACAAGGAAACACCGTTTTTTCAATTGTCTCAATAACTGGATAATAATAAAGATTAAATGAGACAAGCAAGAGGGGGTTAAAGACCATTCAAAAAATGAAATAAATTGCCTAAAGATTTTTTTCTTTTAAGCTCTTTGAGAATTATCCAACTTGAGTTATGGGTACAAATGATTTTTATTTTTTCAGGAAGGAGGAAGAAAAAAATGAGTTAAATCCCATTCTAATTTATTTTATCAACTCCTTTGCCAGAAATTAGAATTCTATACGTAGACAAAACTCCAAATCATTTTTTCTCGAGCCGTACGAGGAGAAAACTTCCTATACGTTTCTAGGGGGGGTCTTGTTCATTTACTTAGATCTATCCCAATGAGCCGTCTATCGAATCGTTGCAATTGATGTTCGATCCCGAAGAGAAGGAAGAGATCTTCGGAACGTAGGTTTTTATGATCCGATAAAGAATCAAAGTTATTTAAACGTTCCTGCTATTCTATATTTCCTTGAAAAGGGCGCTCAGCCCACAGGAACTGTTCGGGATCTTTTAAAAAAGGCAGAGGTTTTTAAGTAACTTGGTCCTAATCAAACAAAATTTAATTAAGGAAATAAAGAAATAGAAAGGGATAGTAATTCTTATATAAATTTTTATATTTATATATATACTTTTTTTCCTTTTTTGGATTCTACTCATATCTATTTTTCATTGCTTCTATAAAATCTCATGTTCTAGAACGACACAACTCGAGTTGCTTGATCCTAGAAATATAAAATTCTGGGAGTTCCTTCAATTGGTCGGTTTTCGTTGAAACTATACTAATAAGTAATAACCAAGGAATCCTCCCCTTTGTTTATTCTAGTTACTTATTATTGATTATTGATTCAATCTGATATTTTTTTCTACTTGGTCTTTTTTTATTCCTCTATCTAAACTTTTTTCAGCTATGTAGTGCCAATCTAACACAAGCCCTTTTTTAATAGTATTGAAATAAATTCCATTTTTTTTTTTTTTTGTTTTTCCATTGTATTATTTTCTCAACATTTATATTGACAACAGTGTATCGAACAAATATAATTCATCGTGATAAGTAGATAAATTTCTTTTTGTCCGAGCGGTTTGATTTTTACCTTATATTATTCAAATGGTGGGATTCCTTGAATTCTCTTTGATATAATAAGAATAGGGGTTTTAATTTAAAAGTCGATAACATAAGAACGAAGAGGTGGTCTATAAATTTTGACGTTTATCTATCTTTTTTTTTGATTGTATTTACATAAACTTTTTCTATTCGGGTTGCTAACTCAACGGTAGAGTACTCGGCTTTTAAGTGCGGCTAGGATCTTTTACACATTTGGATGAAGCGAGGGATTCGTCCATACCATCGGTAAAGTTTGTAAGACCACGACTGATCCTGAAAGGGAATGAATGGAAAAAATAGCATGTCGGATCAACGAAGAGTTCTGAGAATATTTCATTCTTTCCGAATCGGTACAAACCGTTGTGTTCTTTTTTGAAACGGAACAAAATGAATTCAATTTCAAGTTGGGTCGGATGAATAAATGGATATATAGCCCTAATGGCTTCAATTTATTTATTTATTGATATGATTATTGATTATAGGGAAAAAGCAACGAGCTTCTGTTCTTAATTTGAACGATTACCCGATCTAATTAGACGTTAAAAATGTATTAGTGCCTGATACGGGAAGGGATTATCCCATGAACGAATTCTTTATATTTTAATGAATCCTAACTATTGACATTTTCCATTATGGAATAGAAATGTGTGTGTAGAAGAAACAGTATATTGATAAAAAAATTCCAAAATCAAAAGAGCGATTAGGTTGAAAAAATAAAGGATTTCTAAGTCTTTTGTTATCCTATAACGAACATAACTTATTCGTTTAAATGGAAAAGAGAGGATAGATAATCCGTTGATAAGTTTACCTGTATCCCCGAGGTATCTATTCGTTTATTACTCGAATACCTCGTTTTGACTGTATCGCACTATGTTTCATTGATAACCCCCAAAATCCTCTACCTTTAGTTCAACTAGAATTTCAAATGGAGGAATTCCAAAAATATTTAAAGCTAAATAGATCTCAACAACACTACTTCTTATATCCACTTATCTTTCAGGAGTATATTTATGCACTTGCGCATGATCATGGTTTAAATAGAAATAGATCCGTTTTGTTGGAAAATGCAGGTTCTAATAAGTTTAGCTTACTAATTGTGAAACGTGCAATTGAGCGAATGTATCAGTATGAACAGAATCATTTGATTCTTTTTGCTAATGATTTTACCCAAAATACCTTTTTTGGGCGCAACA